AAGAAATTTCTCATTAAGTTACGTACCTACTTAAAAAAGAATAAACCTCAATTTCAAGAAATTGTATCTTCTACCAAGACATTCACCGAGGAAGCGGAAACCTTTTTGAAGGAAGCTATTCAGGAGCACACTAAACTATTTCTACTTGAGGAACAAGCATAAATTTATAACTCTAATTCTATTGTTAGAACAAGAGTTATTCTTGCGAATTATTTCTGATTCAAATCATTCAAAAAAGGGGTTTCTTGGTATCGCATCTTTTAAAATAGATGGAAAAAAATTGCGTCCAATAGGATTTGAACCTATACCAAAGGTTTAGAAGACCTCTGTCCTATCCATTAGACAATGGACGCTTTTCATTCCTATTTCATTCTTTCGCATTCTCCCTTTATCTTTTTTTTTGAGAAAAATAAATGAAAATTTTTTTAGGTAAAAAAAAAGAATGCATATTCGAATGGATGATGCATATAGAATAAGGAATATGGGGCGGGTAGCGGGAATCGAACCCGCATCGTTAGCTTGGAAGGCTAGGGGTTATAGTCGACGTTAATTTATCATTCTTAACGTCTCTAATTCAAAACCGAACATGAAAATTTTGTTTCATTCGGCTCCTTTATGGAAAATTGATGTATTCCCAGAAACAAAAATTAGATCCATAACATCTATGTCAGCTTTTCTTATTAAAGACACCCAAAGCCACTCGCTTTCTAGATGATCCCTCTAGAGAAGGGGGATTCTATTATCCCAAATCCGTCTAATCTAGTTACTTCGTTCCCTATTTCCACTCGAGGGATCCTGAGGAAAAGAATTAAATTGAGTTTCCACCGAGCTAAAATAATATGCTGATGGTTCTAGTAAACCAAAACTACCATTTTCTAGCTATTTGGCTTTAATCTTAGCTTATACAAGACAAAAATTGAAGATCTAGTTACGATTGGAAATGCACTTATGTTTTTTATCTTCATCCATAGATCCTTTACTTATATTTATTAATTGGAAGATTTGATCCAATTTTTTTTTATTATGCTTCGTGACTCTATAACCCTTTTATTCAATTTCAATTGAACTTTGGATACAAATCGTGAGAATTTGTATTTTTCCTCAAATATGCTATTGAGGGGAAAAGGATTAAACTCTTTTTAGGAAATAAAGTTTTTTTTGATCGGAATATGAAAAACCCGAAAGACCCCTTAACTTTTTAAGTTATTAATTGAACGAATCACACTTTTACCACTAAACTATACCCGCTTCATATTCATTATTATATATGAATATACCTTTTGTCGAATAAAGGAATGAGATGCTATCTTAATAGCATCAGACTCATTAAAACTTGAGCGTTGACACTTCATCCTCCCCGACCAGGGGAGGGGTACTTGAAGTCGAAGTACAGAAAGTTTTTTAAAATAACCAAATTCTAATAAAGTTAGAATAAAGCAAAAAGTATCATTTTTCACTTGTTATAAGTCATTACTGACAGTCCAAAATTGAAGGAATTATTGAAGCTGGGCTATAACCACGCCGAATTCCTCATTTTTTTTTTTTTACTTGCCCTTCAACTGACCCATTTTTGAATTTGAACTCGGATTAATTGGATCTTAAATGTTCAATGTCCCTTGAACAAATAAAAGAGTTATGTTATATATGTTATAACATAGGTGTGTTTCATTTTTTATATTATATTATTTAATATCTGTATGTGCTTTTTTCCAGTTAAATAATTAACTAAATTGAGAAAAAAGACTCAAAATTCAAAATTTAATTCAAAATACTACTTAATACTAATTAATAAATACTAAACTAAAAAAAAATTATTAATTTGAATATTCTTTCATTTTCATATTTTATAGTATATTTTATAGTATTTTCTATAGTATTATATTACTAATACTAAGAAATTACACTTGGAATGGAGATAAAAATTGTCTTTATTGTTACTTCAATAACTTCAATAACAAGTATCTTTGATTTGATATAATAAAAACAAAAAATGAAATCATTTGATCTATGAAATGATTGATTCATCAGAAGTAATGTAATAACCCGGCCTGGTTAAGTACTGGCCGGGGGAATGGACTTTTCTTACAAAATGAAAATCAAGGAAGTAAGGCTTTTCAATTTAAATCTTTTTTACTTCGCCTGTCACACCACATAAAAAATTTTCAATTTGAATTGGGAGAGATGGCTGAGTGGACTAAAGCGACAGATTGCTAATCCGTTGTACGAGTTATTTGTACCGAGGGTTCGAATCCCTCTCTCTCCGCTCCCCTCGATTGCTTCAGACTTTCAAAATCTTTTTTTTTATTCCTCACGTCCAGGATTACGGCCCGGATCATTAGATAAGAATCCAAAGATGAAGAGAGAAACAAAAAATATGACTACTGTGTAAACAAAGAGTTTGAGAGTAAGCATTACACAATCTCCAAGATTTTTTTTTGAAAAGGGAAATAGATTGCCTATTTTTTATCACATACACTATGTTGACATAGTGCCCCAAAAAGAAACCAAAAAGAAAATGAAGTCTTTTCTTGAAAAAGATAATTTTTACTAATTTTTTGTTTTTGTAATGTAATAATAATAAGAAAAGCAAGATTCTGATTCCTTCATTACCAAAAATTTTTGGTATTTTTGGTCATATCCATTATTGGGTATTGTGGGGTCTTTAGAAAGTCCTTGTTTACTGGAAGGTCAGAACGAGGAAATAAGTTGATCAAAATTTATCACCGTGCGATTATTCAATATAATACAAGAACAAGAATTTCTATTTTCGAATGGAGGGTTCATAATGTAAAATTTATAAGATCTTATAAATTTTTAGAAAATTTGTTTCGTATAAATCATGAATTTTTCGGAGCATTAAAGATTTTATCGAAAACTTACAGCAGCTTGCCAAACAAAGGCTAAGAGCAAAAATAGTACAGGTATGACAGGCATAACATCTACGATAGGATTGAAAAAGGCATAAGCCTCGGGCAATTTGCCGAAGAAAAAACTACTCGAAGAAAGGGTAGAATTAAGACAGATACAGATTAAACTAAAGATATTAAGCATAACAAACATTTCATTCTTGTAGATTAGAAAATTAGATTTTGATTGAGTTCTTTTTATGAGGGAAAAATGAAAAGGTAGGTCAAAAAACCCTCTTGTTCTTCGAACGCTCTCAAATCAAAAATCTTCCCTTTCATTCTCAAATGAGAATACAAGGAATTTTAGTTTCATACAATATCTTAATTTAATTTTATGGAATGATCAATCATTTTTTTCTATATTTTCATGTGTTGAATCCTAGCAGTAATATATTTCATATATATTTGAATTGGGATTGACGAACAACTAATACCAATATTAGTCTTTATTAGTATCAAAGATAAATTCGAAATCGAAATGGGGCGTGGCCAAGTGGTAAGGCAACGGGTTTTGGTCCCGTTATTCGGAGGTTCGAATCCTTCCGTCCCAGAGCGTCTACATGAGAAAGGAAAGATTCTTCTCTTTAACAAATTTCTCTTTAAGTTTGGAAATTTTTTTCTTTAATCTTGGATATAGTGTCACCTTTTGTTCTGATTTTTCTATAAAAATAAAACTTTTTTCATTTAGTTTTTCACAAATACGATTGAGTGTACGGGTAGAAATAAAGATATTTCATTGAATTCTAAATTCAAAACCATTTTTGGGTATATCATTAAGAGACTACTATTTTAATAGTCATATTGAAGTAAGTTACTTAGGAAAACTCTTTTTTCCATGAAATCTGAATTCTCGTATTATGTAATTCATTATGGAATTCTGAATTGAAAGAGAAAAAAAGATCCTTTTCTATTTCATACTCATGAAAACCAAAATTATTTTTTTTTTATGAACCTGGGTACTCGAAGAAATTTGAAAAATCCATATTATAAATATAGAGAAACTTATGACTTTTTCGAGTTATTGGAATAGCTTATATTTTGTTAATAACTGATTTTATTCCGGAATTGCAAAATCCATAGGGCCTTTCTTTTTAGATTTAGAGTTTATTTGTTCGAGAAGAATTTTTTCCATAATTTAACATAACATCCCGAATGATTTGTTGAAGATTTTAATTAGATTTAAGGAAATGGATTCACTTTTCTTTTTTCTTTTTTAGAAATTTCTTTCACCCCATAGGATAGAGGGGCGAAATAACTTAAATCCTTTATAATATAAGACTTTTTTCCAGATAATTATTTACCTTTCCCTAGATACATACATAAAAATTGTATCATTGAGCCAATGACTATTCATGATTCCATATTGAATCAATTGCATACCGTTTCAAAATAAAATTTAAAATGAGAGGAGTGTTATGGTAAAACTTCGTTTAAAACGATGTGGTAGAAAGCAACGTGCGACTTGAAGGACATAATTCACTGTGGATTCTTACATCCGCCATTTTCTATAGGAATGAAGATGCTCTTGAATCGACATAGTTTGTTCTGTTCCTATTAGGAACCCAATTTGTATTGGGTTGGTAAATAGGAATAGTACATGATGGAGCTCGAGCAAAACGTATTGATTCATTTATCGGGGGGGCGAATCTAGGGTTAGTAACAATTAATAAATTAGACTACTTTGTTAAGTATATCCTCAATATAGAAATTAAAATTTAAAATTGCAGGATTCAAATCCCAACAAGTTTGAAATAAAATAAATAACATTTTTTATATTACATTACAAGGGAAAAAATCGTTCATATTATCTTTCCATAGAAGGAAATAACAAAAAACAAAAGGTATGTTGCTGCCGTTTTGAAAAAGGGGATAAGGATCGCCGAAGTAATGTCTAAACCTAATGATTTTAAAAAGTAAAGAGAAAGAATTCCGGAACAAGGAAACACTATTTTCAATTGTATCAATATTTTTTTTTAGTATAATGATGGAGACTCAAAAAAGATTCGAGACGAAACAAACAAAAGAGGTTAGAGACGACTCAAGAAATGCCTAAGGATTTACTTTCGGACTTTTTCAGAATTACCCAACTTGAGTTATGAGTACGAATGATATTTCTTTTTTTTTTTCTTTTTTTATGTAAGTAAGAACAGAAAAACTTAAATCATAGTCTAAGTCATAAATTTTTTTATATATTTTACATTATATACAGAAATATTAGAATCATTTTTTCTCGAGCCGTATGAGGAGAAAACCTCTTATACGTTTCTAGGGGGGGTTATTTATCTATATCTATCCCAATGAGCGATCTATCAAATCGTTGCAATTGATGTTCGATCCCGACGAGAAGGAAGAGATCTTCGAAAGGTGGGTTTTTATGATCCAATGAAAAATCAAACTTATTTAAACGTTCCTGCTATTCGTTATTTCCTTGAAAAAGGTGCTCAACCTACAGGAACTGTTCATTATATTTTAAGAAAAGCAGAATTTTTATTTTAAAAGAATTCATAAAATAAATAAAAAAATTAGAAAAAAGAAAGGTAACTAGTATAAATTTGTGTGGTAATTATTTATTCACAATTGCTCTTTTCTTGTTCTATATGATGTTTTATATTTCCCATATTTCTTGTTGTGCCAATCCAACACAAATCCTTATTTTATGTAATTTTTTTTTATTTCATTTTTTTCTCAACAATTTATTCATATTGACAATGGTGTGTCGAACAAATATAATTCGATCGTAGATAAATAGATCTGTTTATTTCGATCCTTATTTATTTATGGGTTTTTTCTTTACTTCATTCAAATTATGGGTTTGCCAAATTTACTATTTGTTATATAAGATATATTTTTTTAACGAAAATCAAAAATTTTTTCTATTTTCTAAAAAAGGGGGCGGTCTTTAAATGTAAATTTTTACATTTTTTTTATCTGTCTTTAATTTAATCCAATCCACTTTGCTATTTTGTTTAATTGATCATCTAATCTTTCCTTTATATTTCTTTTGAATTAAAAATTCAATGTTTTTACGTAGTTGTATAGTTCAATTCCATTTTTTCCACTTGTATATACATATTTATCTGGGTTGCTAACTCAATGGTAGAGTACTCGGCTTTTAAGTGCGATTATGGTTTTTTACACATTTGAATGAAGTAACAAATTCGTCCAGACTTTTGGTAGAGTCTATAAGACCACGACTGATCCTGAAAGGTAATGGATGGAAAAAACCGCATGTCGTAATAAAATAAAATAATAAGAAAAAATGGAATTGAATTTTCATTTTTGAATTTCTTATTATATTCTTTCTTATTTTTTTTTTTTTTTTAAGAAATTCACAGTTAGAGTTTGGTCTAGTGAATAAATGGATAGAGCTCTATGGCTCTAATTCTGGTAAAAAAAAAAAAGCAACGAGCTTTTATTCTTAATTTGAATAATTTCCCGATCTAATTAAACGTTAAAAATTACTTAGTGCCTGATGTGGGGAAGGGGTCTCCTGTAAATGGACCTTTGATTCTTTTTTTTAAGAATCAAAAAAAATCCTACCTATTTTCTATTATGGATTGGAAACTAATGTGTAGAAGAAACAGTATACTGACAAAAAAAATTTCCAAAGTCAAAAGAGCGATCGGGTTGCAAAAATAAAAGATTTTTTATCCTCTGATAATTTATTTAATAGTTTAATAGAACGAAGATAAACCTATTGGATAGTAGAAGGGGAGAGGAAAAAGATCTGTTGATTGGACTCTGTATTTCCGGGGTATATATTTTTTTCATACATGATACATACTCTGTTCTGACCGTATTGCACTATGTATAATTTGGTAATACAAGAAATACCTATTGTTTCTGGTTCAAGTAGAAATTGAAGTCAATGGAAGAATTACAAGAATATTTAGAAAAAGGTAGATCTTGGCAACAATATTTCCTATATCCGTTACTCTTTCAGGAGTATATTTATGCACTTGCTCATGATCATGGTTTAAATGGTTTGATTTTTTATGAACCCATAGAAGTTTTTGGTTATGATAATAAATCTAGTTTATCACTTGTAAAACGTTTAATTACTCGAATCTATCAAAAGAATTCTTTAATTTCTTCGGTTAATTATTCTAACCAAAATTTATTTATTGGTCACACTCACAACATTTTTTTTTATTCTCATTTTTATTCTCAAATTATATCAGAAAGTTTTGCAATTATTGTGGAAATTCCATTTTCCTTGCGATTAGTATCTTATTTAGAAAAAAAAGAAATACCAAAATATCATAATTTACGATCAATTCATTCAATTTTTCCTTTTTTAGAGGATAAATTTTTGCATTTAAATTATGTTTTAGATATACTAATACCTCATCCCATCCATATGGAAATCTTGGTTCAAATCCTTCAGTGCGGGATTCAAGATGTTCCCTTTTTACACTTATTGCAATTCTTTCTTCACGAATACCATAATTGGAATAATCTCTCCATTACTCAGAAGAAATCTATTTATGTTTTTTCGAAAGAAAATAAAAGATTATTTTGGTTCCTATATAATTCTTATGTATTTGAGTGCGAAATTTTATTAGTGCTTATTCGTAAACAATCCTCTTATTTA